TCTTTCTCGCATCCATTCTCCATTATACTGTCTATACTGTCGTACCCCAAATATCGGATGTGGCGATATAGAAATGTTTGGTACACGAAACCGCGATCTGATAGCTATACATCTAAATAGACTTCGATAGATAGAAATTCATCTTGATCCGGAAAGATAGTGGAAATGGCTCTTATCTTGTGATTTTGAAGAAAGGCTTCTCTGTAGAGAAAGGGAATAACAATTTTGTTCCCATAGAGAATCTAGGAACAAGAAGATTGAATCGGAAATATCGACAAATTCTTTCGAAGTCCAAAGAAATGAAATTTAAAATGAAAAAAAGGGGGGTCAACTGTTCTAATTCAAATTTCATCTATATCGAATTTGAATATCAGAATAGTGGATATAGTCAGAATTAAATGGGTCAGGTCCACTTACTTTTTCTTTTGTTGATCTCGAATCTTTTCAACGGATTTGATTGGTATAATGGAAAACAGGGATCTTTGGTGATTCAAGAGGTGGCTTATCATTATTTATCATAATAATAATTTACCAAATAAATGTTCCACTTTCTAATTAGAACTACTATATTCTAACTCAGTATAATCATAACGTATTATCCGGTTAGTTCCTTTTGTATTCCAAATACAAAAAATCTCTCTATTTTCTGAATACTATGACTGGATTTTTTTGAAAAAAAAGATTTATGAAAAAGAAGAAAAGCCCCTTATCGGATTTGAACCGATGACTTACGTCTTACCATGGCGTTACTCTACCACTGAGTTAAAAGGGCTTATTTGATTTAATTCCCGAATGAGTCCCTATGTAAATACTATGTAGATAAGATCAAAATCTATATATCCACATAACATATATTATATACATAAGTATATCCAGTAGACTCCTAGTGACTAGTGGCTTATTTTTGAATACTCAAATGGATTTGCCTAACAAGTCGAGGGTAAAATGAATTGTTTCAAAGCCGGTCCCAGTTTCTTTTATTAAGATGATCCCCATCAAAACAAAATTCACGTGATTGATACATAACATCCATGTACACTTACCAATTCGACGTAAAAAAGATTCAAGATATTTCATCGAATCTTGTGATGAAGAGATTTGACTTGTCCCCTTGAACTAAAGTATTAGAGGAAATTTTCGATAACTTCTTGATTCCGCTTAATATTAATAGATTTTTTTAGTAGAGTTATATAGATTTTTAGTAGAGTTATATAGAGAATGTCGATTCTAATGAACGATTCACAAATATGAACGACGAATCCAAAAATTCTATACAATTCTGAAAAACGGAAAGATCCCTCGGCTCTAGTCATTCCATTATATTGACAATTTCAAAAAATTGATCATACTATGATCATAGTATGAGGTCAGTTGGGCAAGTCGGCCCCCATCGTCTAGTGGTTTAGGACATCTCTCTTTCAAGGAGGCAGCGGGGATTCGAATTCCCCTGGGGGTAGGGTACTACGAAAGGAGGTTGATTATGGATTACCAATAAACCTAAAATGGATTTTTCCTGGGTCGATGCCCGAGCGGTTAATGGGGACGGACTGTAAATTCGTTGGCAATATGTCTACGCTGGTTCAAATCCAGCTCGGCCCAATAATTCGCCAAGTCACCATGAGATTTTAGAACCCCCTTGTCCTTCAAAAATACTCCATACGAAGAAGAATAAGATTCTCTGCTAGATCCCTTATTTCGCTGGGATTGTAGTTCAATTGGTCAGAGCACCGCCCTGTCAAGGCGGAAGCTGCGGGTTCGAGCCCCGCCAGTCCCGACGGATCCAATAAATGCATCAATTCATTTTTCTCTTTCTATGAACTAGTAAAGGGTGTCGGGGAGCATACTTTCATTTCCAAAGCAAAAAGGAGGTCTTTATTTTTAATTTTTTTTCATTTCGCTTTTATTCTTTGTTTAGGTTTGTAACTATGTGATTAATCGAAGTGGAGAGGCAATCCGATGATCCTTCATCAGATGATTATCAGATGATTGTCCAAGGAAGACGCAAGGTGGGTTATAGAAAAAAAAAAGAAACCGATGTTAATGCTAAATAAAGGAATTTTTGATTGATTGGGTCGGGAATCCCAATTTGGATTCGGTATGGATAAAAGAACTTCCTATGTTATACTATTCAAGTCTCGACGACGAGTTGATTTGATAGATTAGATATTGTTATTCATGATATTGATCCGATTCAAGATCATCAAAAGGTAATTCATTCATTGAATTTACAGACGAAAGTTTTATCATCTCTAGGGGATTAAATCCCGAGTTATTCCGAAGTAAAAAAACCGATGAGATCATGGAAGTAAATATTCTTGCATTTATTGCTACTGCACTATTCATTCTAGTTCCTACCGCGTTTCTACTTATCATTTACGTAAAAACAGTCAGTCAAAATGATTAATTCAATTGCATTTTCAACTTCATTTGAATGAAACTTTCCTTCTGAGTTCTTATCAAAAATTGACGAAGTCAAATGAAAAGCATTCGAATTTCACGTCTTAACTTAAATGAAATGAGCGGACTATAATCGGCAGTATTCTAAGAGATAGATAGGATGGTAAGAAAGAAATATATGAATCCTTCTACCAACCCATCTATCTCTTAGATGAATCCTTCTACCAACCCATCTATCTCTTAGTCTATAAACTCAGACTATAAAGTTAGAATCTAGACTCAAAATAAAGATAAAGATAAAGATAAAGATAAAGGCTCAAGTTTCTATGGATCAATCTACAATATTCTCTTCATAGATGTATATATTAATTCCATATATTGTATGGAATTAATATAACACCCAATTTGCTACATCTATTTGTTCCAATCACTCGGAAATAATTCTTATCTTAGGATTCGAATTTCTTTCCTTTTCCTAAAAGAAACCTCACCGATTTTTAACGCCCAAACTACGATATGAAATAAGTCAATAAAGCATAAACCGCCCTTTTCAAATTACAGTAAATGCCCAATATGTGATTCGTCCGAAGCAAGATCTTATTATTGCATAGTCTCTTGTTTTGTTAGACGACCACTATCTCTATATCATTCCTCATAGAAAGCGTGTATACACTTAACAAAATGACTTCTCCTTTGAACATTAAAGAGGGAAAGAAATAAAACAAGAACAAGGGGTCCGGTCTTCCTCAATATCCATCTATAAAGATGGTAAGAACCCATTCCGCTGATTGAAATAGAAGATTTCGGAAGAATTTTAGGTTGGAATAAATTTCCAACCATCTGAATCCCTTTCTTCTCGAAATACAAACATGGGAATCGCTGAAATATCTCTTGAGTATGATTCATAGCATAGATTACTCCATTGCAGTCAAATGGGAGTCGAAATTCAGAGATTTTTTTTTGAATTAGTTCAAAATGCGTTGCAGAACGATCCATAAAACAATTGATACGGTTTGATTTCTCAACTCAGTTAGTAGTACTTCTAGAGCCCACTTCTTCCCCACACTACGAGTGAAAGGGAAAATGTAAAGACTACCATTAAAGCAGCCCAAGCGAGACTTACTATATCCATGTGAATTATATCCCCTATCTCTATAATTACGAAGGAATTATTCCATTATTCCTCAATAATAATAGTGGAATCAATGGCGCAGAGTCAAAAGGGAGGTTCTGGCCGAACACTATTGAGAAACCAATCCACAAAATCGATTATGATTTCGAATTGGGAAAGATCAAACACAAGTCAAATACGTAGTAAAATCCCAAGGGAATAAGAACATGTAGGAATAAGAATAATAAGGTTTATTCTTTTGTTGACCTTCGTGAGTCAAAACAGAAGGGGGGAAAGCACTAAAAAAGAGAAATCACTATCTATTACAAACCTCTATTTCCCCATTTGATCTAATTCGTACCCCCTTTCCCGATTATTGCTGTGAAAGAGGGGGCTGGCCTGGGGGTTGCCGAAAAGAAAGTCTTTCCTTTTGCCCCCTTTTCTATAAAAGTAAATTATCCATCCAATCTAACATTGATTGGATACCTGAGTACTCAGAGATTCTCACAAGTCCGGCGTGTATAAAGCAACTTCCGGCCCTTTCCAAAACTATTAATTGAATTTCCAATCAGGCTATACAATCTGATCTAATCATTAGACACTCCCTTAGTAATAGTGTAATAGTTTAGTAATAGTAATATAGTAATAGAAGGGAATCGTGAAGTCTTAATAGCCCCTCTAACCGTGGATTAGAATATTTCCTTGAATCCTAGAGCATTCACAATCTTTTCTTTTAGAAGACCTTCAGACCACATGATTTTTAATTAAACAAAGCATCAACGGTCTGTTTCCTCTGTTCTGCTGCTACTGCTAGAATTCGCAGAACAGAGGAGAAGAATAGATTTCGAGTTTTTTGTGGATCAGGCGACACCCGGATTTGAACTGGGGAAAAAGGATTTGCAGTCCCCCGCCTTACCACTCGGCCATGTCGCCAAAATGATACAAAATGGATGAGAATCTTCCCGGATTACTGAATTCTTATTTTACTTGCATTTTTTCTCCTGTTTTCCGTAATCCTTTTCCTAAAAGAGAGACCCCTTTTTGCTTGTATTTGATCCATCCCTTCGATAGATTTCTAGTATCTGAAACAATGCTAAAAACATTCTCTCGCTTTTCTATTGAGAAACTAAACGTTTAGTTTCAGCCGAAAAATGGGAACCAGTAACTATTGACTGCTTACTTCGAATTCATGAACGGTTCTGGGATTTGAATCTCAATTTGTGTTCTCCTAATGACCTAAGAAAATACAAATTAAGACAGAACCAATCAGTATTGATTTTTTCAATTCAAAATCCTTTTCAATTCGAATTATAACAAAACATATGAGCATATGTAAACCATAGAACATAAATTGTTACACAGATGTCTATTATTTAGATATGTTGTCGATGGGGAATTCTCATAAGATTTTTCCTCTATCTGCATACATGTTTACTAAATGCAACCCTTCTTCAACCCTTCTTATATTATACACTTATTATACACTTCAAAT